TCGAAATAAAGATATTGGAATTGGACTTGTTAATCGATTCATAACCTTTCGAGCGCACCCAATATATATTCGAACCCCTTTTACTTGCAGGAGTACATCTTGGATCTGTCAATTATGTTATGGCCGGAGTCCTACTCATGGTGACCTGGTCGAGTTGGGAGAAGCCGTAGGTATTATTGCGGGTCAATCAATTGGGGAACCGGGGACTCAACTAACATTAAGAACTTTTCATACCGGCGGAGTATTCACAGGTGGTACTGCCGAACATGTACGAGCTCCCTCTAATGGAAAAATAAAATTTGATGAGGATTTGGTTCATCCCACACGTACCCGTCATGGGCATCCTGCTTTTCTATGTTTTATAGACTTGTATGTAACTATTGAGAGTCGAGATATTCTACATAATGTGAAAATTCCAACAAAAAGCTTGATTTTAGTTCAAAATGATCAATATGTAGAATCAGAACAAGTGATTGCCGAGATTCGTGCCGGAACGTCCACTTTTCATTTTAAAGAGAGGGTTCGAAAACATATTTATTCTGAGTCAGAAGGAGAAATGCACTGGAGTACTGATGGCTATCATGCGCCCGAATATCCATATAGTAATGTTCATCTATTACCAAAAACAAGTCATTTATGGATATTAGCAGGAGGTCTATGCAGATCCAATATAGTGTCTTTTTCACTCCACAAGGATCAAGATCAAATGAATGCTAATTCTTTTTCTCTCGAAGAAAGATATATCTTTGATCTCTCACTGACTAATGATCAAGTAAGACATAAATTCTTGGAGACTCTTGTTAAAAAAGATAGGGAAATTCTTGACTATTCAAAACCTTATCGAATCATATCCAAGGGTCATTGGAATCTCATAGAGCCTTCTACTTCTATTCGTCAAGAGAATTCCTTGGCAAAAAAGCGAAGAAATAGATTTGTGATTCCCTTACAATATGATAAAGAACAAGAAAAGAAACTAATACCCTGTTTTGGTATTTCGATGAAAATACCTATAAATGGTATTTTACGTAGAAATAGTATTCTTGCTTATTTTGATGATCCGCGATACAGAAGAAGCAGTTCGGGAATTACTAAATATGGGATTGTCGAAGTAGATTCAATCGTAAAAAAAGAGGATTTGATTGAGTATCGAGGAGCAAAAGAATTTAGTCCGAAATACCAAATGCAAATGAAAGTAGATCGATTTTTTTTCATTCCCGAGGAAGTGCATATCTTACCCGGATCTTCGCCCATAATGGTCCGGAACAATAGTATCGTTGGAGTAGATACACGACTTGCTTTAAATAGAAATATAAAAAGTCGAGTAGGTGGATTAGTCCGAGTGGAGAGAAAAAAAAAAAGTATGGAACTGAAAATCTTTTCTGGAGATATTCATTTTTCTGGAGAGGTGGATAAAATATCTAGGCACAGTGGAATTTTGATACCACCAGGAATGGAAAAAAAAGATTCTAAAGGATCAAAAAAATTGAAAAATTGGATCTATGTCCAACGGATTACACCTACCAAAAAAAAGTATTTTGTTTTGGTTCGGCCCGTAGTCACATATGAAATAGCTGATGGGATAAATTTAGCAACACTTTTCTCTCAGGATCTCTTGCAGGAAAAGGATAATGTCCAACTTCGAATTGTCAATTATATACTTTATGGAAATGGCAAGTCAATTCGAGGAATTTCTCACACAAGTATTCAATTAGTTCGGGCTTGCTTAGTATTGACTTGGGACCAAGAAAAAAAGAGTTCTATAGAAGAAGAGGTTCATGCTTCTTTTGTTGAAATAAGGACAAATGATCTGCTTCGTGATTTCATCCGAATTGAGTTAGTAAAGTCCACTATTTCGTATACCGTAAAAAGGTATGATATGGCAGGTTCGGGATTTATTTCCAATAATGGATTAGATCGTACCCATATCAATCCTTTTGATTCCAAGGTGAAGATTCAATCATTTCTCCAACATCAGGGAACTCTTGGTACGTTGTTGAATCGAAATAAGGAATGCCAATCTTTCCTAATTTTGTCATCATCCAATTGTTCTCGAATTGATCCCTTCAATACTTCGAGATATAATAATGCGACAAAAGAATCGGATCCCATGACTCCAATTAGGGATTTGTTGGGTCCTTTAGGTACTATTGTGCCTAAAATAGTATATTTTCGTTCATCTTACTATTTAAGAACTTATAATCAAGTCTTTTTAAAGAAATATTTTTTACTTGAAAATTTTCAACAGACTTTCCAAGTGCTTCAAGTACTTCCATTTCAATACTGTTTCCTAGATGAAAATAGTAGGATTTATAATCCCGATCCATGCAGTAACATCATTTGGAATTCATTCCATTTGAATTGGTGTTTTCTCCATCACGATTCTTGTGAAGAGGCATGGACAATAATTAGCCTTGGACAATTCCTTTGTGAAAATGTATGTCTATTTAAATACGGATCACGCATAAAAAAATCTGGTCAAATTTTAATTGTTCATGTTGACTCTTTAGTTATAAGATCAGCTAAGCCCTATTTGGTCACTCCAGGAGCAACGGTTCATGGCCATTATGGGGAAACCTTTTATGAAGGAGATACATTAATTACATTTATATATGAAAAATCGAGATCTGGTGACATAACGCAAGGTCTTCCAAAAGTGGAACAAATCTTAGAAGTTCGTTCAATTGATTCAATATCGATGAACCTCGAAAGAAGAGTTCAAGGTTGGGACGAACGTATCCGAAGGATTCTTGGGATCCCCTGGGGATTCTTGATTGGAGCTGAACTAACCATAGCCCAAAGTCGTATCTCTTTGGTTAATAAGATCCAAAAGGTTTATCGATCCCAGGGGGTACAGATCCATAATAGACATATAGAGATTATTATACGTCAAGTAACATCAAGAGTTTTGGTTTCAGAAGATGGAATGTCTAATGTTTTTTTACCTGGGGAATTTATTGGATTGTTGCGAGCAGAGCGAGCAGGGCGCGTTTTGGACGAAGCGATCTGTTATCGGGCAATCTTATTGGGAATAACGAAATCATCTCTGAATACTCAAAGTTTCATATCCGAAGCGAGTTTTCAAGAAACTGCTCGAGTTTTAGCAAAAGCTGCTCTACGAGGTCGTATTGATTGGTTGAAAGGCCTGAAAGAGAACGTTGTTCTGGGGGGGATTATACCGGTTGGTACCGGATTCAAAAAATTAGTACATCGTTCAAAGCAAGACAAAAACATTCATTTGAAAATCAAAAGGAAGAATCTATTCGAGTTGGAAATGAGAGATATCTTGTTACACCATAGAGAATTATTTTGTTCTTGTGCCCCAAACACTTTCCATGAGACATCAGACCAATCATTTACGTAATGGAATTTACTAATTCCTAACAAGAGGTTCATTCTTTTTACTTTCACTCTCTGGTCCGATTATGGATTTCGTAATCAATGAAATAAAAAATAATAAAGAATGAAATTCATGGTTTGGGTCGTAGATCAATGGTCAATCCTGGTAGAAGGTTCCGTCGGAACAATTCTTTATTTCACAAGGTACTGAATCTCTTTGAAAAAGAAAAAAGAAAAAGAGAAAGTGTGGGAAAATGGGAAGACGATATTGGAACATCAATTTGGAAGAAATGATGGAAGCAGGAGTTCATTTTGGTCATGGTACTAATAAATGGAATCCTAGAATGGCTCCTTACATCTCTGCAAAGCGTAAAGGTATTCATATTACAAATCTTACTATAACTGCTCGTTTTTTATCAGAAGCCTGCGATTTAGTTTTTGATGCAGCAAGCAGGGGAAAAAAATTCTTAATCGTTGGCACCAAAAAGAAAGCAGCGGATTTAGTAGCATCAGCAGCAATAAGGGCTCGATGTCATTATGTTAATAAAAAATGGCTTGGTGGTATGTTAACGAATTGGTCTACTACAGAAACAAGACTTCAGAAGTTCCGGGACTTAAGAGCAGAACAAAAGATGGGGAAACTCAATCGTCTCCCCAAAGGAGATGCAGCAATGTTGAAGAGAAAGTTATCTACCTTGCAAACATATCTGGGTGGGATCAAATATATGACGGGATTGCCCGATATTGTAATTATCGTTGATCAGCAAGAAGAATATACGGTTCTTCGAGAATGTGTCATTTTGGGTATTCCGACGATTTGTTTAATCGATACAAATTGTGACCCAGATCTTGCAGATATTTCTATTCCGGCCAACGATGATGCTATAGCTTCGATTCGATTGATTCTTACCAAATTAGTATCTGCAATTTGTGAGGGCCGTTCTAGTTATATAAAAAATAGTTGATTATCTTATCATTAATCTTATCATTAAGAAGAAGAAGATTAGTTTGTTTTTGGTGAACTCTCTTTTATTGTTACTATTTTGGTTTGCATCTTTTGGAGTTTGAACTATGTTTTGAATATTGAATAATATTGAAAAGATCAAATGATTGGTATTTTTTTTATGTGATTTCTCGGTATCCGAAATATACGATTCATAACTTCAATTCATGAATGAACATAGATTAATTGAGAAAGAGATGGTTGAATCAAAATAATTCCTTTTTTGAAGTTCGATTTATCTTAGAGGACAATATGAATGTTATACCATGTTCCATTAAAACACTTAAAGGGTTATACGATATATCAGGTGTAGAAGTAGGCCAACATTTATATTGGCAAATAGGAGGTTTACAAATTCATGCCCAAGTACTTATCACTTCTTGGGTTGTAATTGCTATCTTATTAGGTTCAGTCATCATAGCTGTTCGGAATCCACAAACCATTCCGACCGACGGTCAGAATTTCTTCGAATATGTCCTTGAATTTATTCAAGACTTGAGCAAAACTCAGATTGGAGAGGAGTATGGTCCTTGGGTTCCATTTATTGGAACGATGTTCCTATTTATTTTTGTTTCTAACTGGTCAGGTGCTCTTTTACCTTGGAAAATCATAAAGTTACCTCATGGGGAGTTAGCTGCGCCCACGAATGATATAAATACTACTGTTGCTTTAGCTTTACCCACGTCAGTGGCATATTTCTATGCGGGTCTTAGCAAAAAAGGATTGGGATATTTCGGGAAATACATTCAACCAACTCCGATACTTTTACCAATTAATATTTTAGAAGATTTCACAAAACCTTTATCTCTTAGTTTTCGACTTTTCGGGAATATATTGGCTGATGAATTAGTGGTTGTTGTTCTTGTTTCTTTAGTGCCTTCAGTAGTTCCTATACCTGTCATGTTTCTTGGATTATTTACAAGTGGTATTCAAGCTCTTATTTTTGCAACTCTGGCTGCGGCTTATATAGGTGAATCCATGGAGGGTCATCATTGACTAACTTTCGAAATAGTCTTTTTTGAAGCTTATCCCAATTTAAGCAATGCAGGGGGTTCAATATAATCCACTGGGTTGGAGAAGAAAATGCAAATAGCTACATGTATGTATATATGAAGAAAGATAGATGATATTGCAGGATTTGGAAGAGAAATAAGGGTTGGGGATCCTACTACATATATGTATATGTAATGCCTATGAGTATCAATCCTTGTGTATGTTTCGAAGAATGGTTACAGAATACGATTTCATAGAAGAAAAAGTGCAGGTGATTTACGTTATGGAAGAAGAAAAGTATATGTTATTTACTAGTTAGATAGTAATTACCCCTATCTCTTTGTTTCTAGCCCACTGCATTTAGATGGATTCCCATATCAGTCCTTTTTCTATTTTGTCTGTGATTGTGAATTGAATGAAAGAGAAAGAATAGAATAGCTTATAAACAAGGAAACGCAATGACTAAAACCGTATACATATCTATTTACATAAGGTAGAAAGGAAAAACGGCATATCGAAGTAGTTCTGAAAATTCATTAATATTCTGAATTACATTTGGAGTTTTTAGCTACTTCGACTTAATTGGTTGGTTGTATCATTAACCATTTCTCTTTTTGGTGCGAGGAACTTACCATGAATCCACTTATTTCTGCCGCTTCCGTTATTGCTGCTGGATTGGCTGTAGGGCTTGCTTCTATCGGACCTGGGGTTGGTCAAGGTACTGCTGCGGGCCAAGCTGTAGAAGGTATTGCGAGACAACCAGAAGCAGAGGGTAAAATACGAGGTACTTTATTGCTTAGTCTGGCTTTTATGGAAGCTTTAACAATTTATGGACTGGTCGTGGCATTAGCTCTTTTATTTGCAAATCCTTTTGTTTAATGTTTCATTTCATCGTAGAATAAAAATGTAAAAAAAAAAAAAAGAAGAATAAAAACATAACCATAACTAAGAAATTTGAGAATTCTCAAATTAATAATAAGCGGAGTGATACAAAAAGAACTCTGTTCTTTGTTAGTCCTATCTATAAGGGGAAAGCATATGAAAAATATAACCGATTCTTTTGTTTCCGCGGGGCACTGGCCATCCGCTGGGAGTTTCGAGTTTAATACCGATATTTTAGCAACAAATCCAATAAATCTAAGCGTAGTGCTGGGTGTATTGATTTTTTTTGGAAAGGGAGTGTGTGCGAGTTGTGTATTTCAAGAATAGGTTGGATTTAACCGGCTGCACTTTCTTTATATTTATGTATTATTATTTATAGCAGAAATAGGAACAAAGGGTGCACAATCTCGACGAATTACTTCGGAATTGGATTTCATTCAGAAATCATATGTAAGAACCATAGCATTTCGTGACTAATTGGTAAATGAACTTTGATTCTCTATCAACCAATAATGTTGAGGTCTTTTACATGGTTAAAGATAAATTGTTTGAAGTCCAGGCACAGCATAGCATGGTACTCTTTCTACCGCTACGTTAGTACCAAAATGGTTTAAAAATGATAAAAATAAAAAAGGAATAATTGGGAATTTATCCGATGTAGAACACTCATATGGATAAAATTATTTGAACAATTAACTGGAAAGATGGGTATCTTCCTCCCTTTTTTATCCACTGCCGAATCGACAACCTATGTATTGTATTTGTATAAAATTTATTTGTATAAAAAAGAGAATTTTTTGGATGAAAAAAATCGAAATCTCATTCTAATAATAATGAGAATGAAGTAATGAAGTTTATAATTCTATTCAATTCTATTTCTATTCTATTAGAATTTTGATCTAATTTATCATAGCATATAAAGAAGAAAGAATAGAATTCTTTCTTCTTTAAAATCTTTTTTTTTTTGGAAAGAAGTTGTAAATAAAGAACAAATAAAGAAACAACTTTGCTGACAATTTTTTATTTTTTGTCTGGTCTGAAGAGTCCTCCTAAGATTCTGAGATCAGTTTCGATATATTTGAATATGAACAGAAAAGAGAGGATAGGCTCATTCCATTCAAAGATATGGGAATGCCCATCAATCAAAGAAAAGATAAAAGAAACAATTGAGCGTGAGAGCCAAATGAATCGAAAGATTCATGTTTGGTTCGGGAAGAGATATTATAGCTGTGAAATGAATGGAAAAATAATCTACTTTCATTAAATGATTTATTAGATAAGCGAAA